TGACCAACTCCAGGTCCAATAGAAGCAAGTCCCACAGCCAATCCAGCAGCAATAACGGAAGCGGCAGAAATCAATGGATTCATATTAAGTTCCTCGCACCAAAAAAAAGAAATGGTTAATGATACAATCAACCGATGAATTATTACTTCATTATTCCATCACTTAAGATCTATCCGAAAAAAAAAAAGAACTAAGAACTCTGAATTGAAATAATAATATTACTGAATCATCAGAGCTACTTCGATATCTCGTTTTTAGTTCCTATCCGTGGAGTCTTTGTAAATCTATACGGTTCCAGTTCTTCCATTTCTTTGTTCCGAACCATTCCACTCTTTCAATTCTTCGCTCTTTCTCTTCTATATGCATGCTTGACTTCATTTGTTTATTCATTCAATCCACAGTCACAGATAAAACGGAAGGGCTTGCATTGGAATCCGTCTAAATTCAGTGGGATAGGAAATAATATATATGGATAGCCCATATATAACTAGTGAATATCTAATATCACATATACATTGTTTCTTTAATAACGTAAACCATCCGTATCTTCTATTGAACCGGATTCTAGAATCATTCTTCGAAACATATACAGGGATTGGCTTAGAGCCCTTACATATACCCAGCTCGACCCCCCTTACTTGTTTTTAATTCTCTAATATCATACATTTTTTTTTGCTCCTATTCTAGATCGTATATACCGGTATGAGTTGGGATAAGCTTTTTTTTAAGACCATTTCGGAAGCTAGTCAATGATGACCCTCCATGGATTCACCTATATAGGCTGCGGCTAAAGTTGCAAAAATAAGAGCCTGAATCCCGCTTGTGAATAATCCAAGGAACATGACAGGTATAGGAACCACCGAAGGTACTAAAGAAACAAGAACAACAACTACTAATTCATCCGCTAATATATTCCCGAAAAGTCGAAAACTAAGTGATAAGGGTTTTGTGAAATCTTCTAGGATGTTAATTGGTAAAAGTATTGGAGTTGGTTGAATGTATTTACCGAAATAACCCAATCCTTTTTTGGTAAGACCCGCATAGAAATATGCCACTGACGTAGGTAAAGCTAAAGCAACAGTAGTATTTATATCATTCGTGGGTGCAGCTAACTCTCCATGCGGTAACTGTATGATTTTCCGGGGTAAAAGGGCACCTGACCAGTTAGAAACAAAAATAAATAGGAACATAGTTCCAATAAAGGGAACCCAAGGACCATACTCTTCTCCAATCTGAGTTTTGCTCAAGTCTCGAATGAATTCGAGGACATATTCGAAGAAATTCTGACCGTCGGTTGGAATGGTTTGTGGATTCCGAACAGCTATAGTGGCTGAACCTAATAAGATAGCAATTACAACCCAAGAAGTGATAAGTACTTGGGCATGGACTTGGAAACCCCCTATTTGCCAATAAAAATGTTGGCCTACTTCCACATCGGATATATCGTATAACACTTTTAGTGAGTTGATGGAACAGGGTAAAACATTCATATTGCCCTCTGACATAAATAGAACTTAAAAAGGAATTATTTTGATTCAGCCATCTCGTATCTCTTTCTCAACTCGTCTACTTTGAATCAATCGTATATTTCGGATCCCAAGTGATCACATAATATTCCCAGTAATTTTGATCTCTTTTTTGAGACTCAGGGATAGTAACCGATTCAATCAATTTATGGAGTTTCCAAAGTCATTGACTTATCCTATTATTAATCAACAATTTCTTATATAGCTAGAACCGCCCTCACAAATTGCGGATACTAATTTGTTAAGAATCAATCGGATTGAAGCTATAGCGTCATCGTTCGCTGGAATCGGAATATTTGCGAGATCCGGGTCACAATTTGTATCGATTAAACAAATTGTTGGAATCCCCAAAGTGAGACATTCTCGAAGAGCCGTATATTCTTCTTGCTGATCAACGATGATTACAATATCGGGTAACCCCGTCATATATTTGATCCCGCCCAGATAGGTTTGCAAGTGAGATAATTGCCTCTTCAACATTGCTACATCTCTTTTCGGGAGACAGTTGAGTTTCCCCGTATTTTGTTCCGATCTCAAGTTCCTGAACCTATGAAGTCTCATTTCTGTAGTGGACCAATTCGTTAACATACCACCGAGCCATTTTTTATTAACATAATGACACCGAGCCCTTATTGCAGCTGATGCTACTAAATTGGCTGCTTTATTTTTGGTACCAACTATTAAGAAGTGTTTTCCTATACTTGCTGCATCAAAAACTAAATCACAGGCTTCTGACAAAAAACGAGCAGTTCGAGTAAGATTTGTAATATGAATACCTTTACGCTTTGAAGAAATGTAAGGTGCCATTCTAGGATTCCATTTCCTAGTACCATGGCCAAAATGAACTCCTGCTTTCATCATCTCTTCAAAATTAATGTTCCAATATCTTCTTGTCATTTCTCCCCACATTTTCTCTCTTTTTTTTTTTATTTAAGAGGTACCTAAATAATTGTTCCGACGGAACCTTCTACCAG